GCTGTATCGCCAGTTCTTAACCGGATTAGCCATCTTAACATCCAAACGTGGCTTTTGCACCAAAGCATCTAGCTAAGCTAAGGCGAAATCTTTAGAATCTAATTCTCGTGAGTTCTTTCTTATTTCATTTGTTAATCCCGCGTGTATTGTATTTGACTCCCTTCTCTTTCTTATGATCTTTCTGAAAAGTCTTTACGGGTGTCTTGGTACTAGCTTGTGGGCGAAGTCTTTGATTTCTCATCCAAAACTAGGATTTGCATCTCTGCACCTTAGCTAAATTCTGCAATAGTCATTCATTTCGCCTAACACTTTGGCAATAGTAAAACAATCCAGACATTCCAGCCCGATGGATTCATCCAGCGCTGCAAAAAAGAACTATCATTCTTACGTCTCCGCAAACACTTCGACAAAGATTCCCTGAACCTGATGGAGATTCCGTCTCCATTCATTGATCTAAAAAATGCCAATGCTAGCAAAATCGTTTGATCGTCGTACCGGGTCATTGCTCAGGAGATGAAGAATCTGGGAGGTTCGCTCCGATTGATCCAACTAGCCTTTCGGCACACATGAAAGCAGCCTTTCCTTAACTCGTAGCTTATTAACAACTAGGTATTAAGTCAGAAACAGGGGGACTCGGCTTTGGCTTATAGTCGAGAAGAGCCGGCCTCAGAACTCGTAGTTCCATGGCTTAGTCCCCGAAGGAAGTCAAAAGCAAGCCGCAGAGGTCCTGGTTGGAAAGAAAAGAAAGTCTAGAGTGGTGAGCAGCTACACATATCGAAGCTGCCACCTAAGGTGAAACCTTACATATTGATTTAGAAAGGTTAGCTCAGTAACAGCTTCAAACCGGCATATCATGAATAAAGAACTCCAAAGGAGAAACCTTCATATTGAGGAAGCTCTTTTCTTTAGACAGATAGAATGCTTGAATGCGCTTGGTGATTGGTTCTCCTCAGAAATATCTGTGAACTATCCCTTCGGGCAATCAACGAGTCCCCTTGAACTTCAATAAAGAGCGAGTTTCCTCTAGTCTTTATAGATGAGGAAAGCTTCAAAACAAGGGAACAAAAGATCGAATCAACCCTTCGCAAATATCGAATTACCTCCTTCCACAGATAGAATCCAAGGGGAGGACAGATCTGCAAGCAAAGAACCCTTCGGATTAGTTCGAAAAGCCCTTGCCAAACCTAGAATCCAGCAAAGCAACATAGCGAACAAGCCCGGTTCATCGATCTATGAAGAGAACAATTAACTACACTACAGGAAAGTTCCCCTATATATAGAGAATTAGAGCTTTCAGACAACAGTATCCTTCCTAAGGAGGACAACTTATTATCGAAAATAGAGACTTTTAAGGAACCTAGTTACCAACATTCGAAACCTTTTACTCCAATGCTTAGCTTTCCCTAGGCCCCGAACGGGCCCCCTAGCCATAGAGTTGGATTTAGGAAATCAATTGAGCTGCCCTAGTATTGGATTGAGCTCTGGAGATGAACTGCTTAGCCCGGGCTTCCCTATTGAGTAGCTACACCGGGTGATTCCTATTGATGAACTCATCACTCTTAAGAATAAACCAAGGCTCGGGTCAGGGACTTTCCCCGTAGGTTCGGTATTCTCGCTATTATGTCGCCCATTCATGGTCGGGAAACGAGAGGAAGTACTGGTGTTAAGGCGAAGACGTCATGGAGGTTGTAGTTATGTCCGTCATCTTGGTTGTTCTTAAGAAAAAGCCGAAGGCGAGGGATCTAGCTCAATGGTGTTCCTGCACGGAACCTTGACTCCGATATGATATAGTCTCCTCTTCAATCGGGAGGAGACAACATCAGAGGAAGTCAAAGACGGAAAGCCGAAAGACTACAAGTCCAAGGCTGAAAGTAGAAGACCATCTCTAGTTACGCGGAAGAAGTCCAAGACCGAAGTCACTGCCCTCTTGGTTTAGCTCACATCTTTGGTTAGGACTGTAGGTTGGCGTATTGAGTGCGCCTATTGATTGATTCCTGTGATTCTATTCCTGGCGCTACACACTCGTTATCTGGCCCTTGGGTCAATCAACGCCTAACGGCTACTTGCCTTTCACTCCTGTTCTTTGTCCTAGCTGAAAGTCTGAGTGCTTTAACCGAAAGTCCGCGAAAGATACATCCGCCTAGCCCCTGCAACGAGGCGGTAGCTCACCTCTTCCCCTCAGGGATAAACTTCTTGCCTTAACAAAAACCGAAGGGAGATATTAAACCTTCAAGTACTGTACTTCACTTGAGCACCTGCCGATGAACTATTCCTACCGAATACCGCGCCGGTCGGTCTATTAACTAACGCTTGACTTGCCTTCGTAACTCTGTGGTTAGGAAAGAACAAGGGGCTTTAGCTCCACATATTGAGTCCATTCCCGTTAGAAAGCCTTTAGGAGAAGAAACGCGTCTCCTTGACTACACATATCGAGCAACTCATACTCGAGATCGAGAGCGAGGTCGGTATTCATGATTAAAGCCCGGGTCTTAGCTTTTTGGTTTAGTACTCGTAAGGGAATGCACAGACCAAAGTTGCTTCCTACGCAGAGGTTGTTTAGCTGCTAGAATGCATATATCGAGGAATACAACTACACATGCCGAAGAAGAGGACGGCAACTCACCGACCGAGGAGCCTACTCATGGCCTACTATTGAGGGGCTCAGAACTGGTAAATCACTATCTGCCTGCACCTGCTCTTGGCCGACTTGGGTGGTTAGGAAAGACAGCTCATCACTCTCCTTGCCTTTTCGACCCTTTCAATCCTTGGAAAAAAAGGACGAAAGCAGACTTCCACTACTGCTCCTGAGCTGGTCGTGGAATAGCTGCCCGAGGAAGGAAGGACTCTAGTGTTGGGCCTCGGCCTTTCCTAAAATAAAAGGTTTGCACGCAAAAGAAAAGGAGACAACTGATTCTAACCAACGGTACTTGAACTATGCGAATTAGTAGCTGGTTATCAAACCGAATATTCAGGTATCAAATTTGGCTTATTTTATGTTATTTTTTAACTAAAAGTAAAAACTAGACTTTGTCTTGCACAAAGACTTAAGCCATAGTGAATAGGGGAAGCTGCTCACTTTGATAGCCCTACCCTAGTGTATGCACTCAAGCAGAGTAGACGGCACGCGTCACCAAGCGACTAGTAAAGTGAAGAGTCAGCGGGTCTTTACATCCAAAAGTGCTTTTTCTTTCCAGGAGTCGGAGTTTCAGACTCGGCAAAGGCTAACCAATAAAGACTTTTCTGAGTTCCTGGGTAAAGCGAATAGACTCTCTTTTTGTCTCCGAAAGTTTGATTTTCTCTATCAATTGGACTTTCCGCCTCTGCGGCTAACTTCACTCAAGGAGTGTACTTAATGGATTCTTCCTAAAATATCTTCTTCTCATCAATGCGAAAATCCGGGGTTTATGCCCCCACTTCTGGCAACTACTCTCGGTCTAAGCCCCAGTACCAGTACTCATTCAGCTTTCAAACTCCTAACCACTCTTAAAGCGGCTCTAGCTCAGTATCCAAACCATGGCATACTATGCCCATTAGTCAACGCGGATCCCGGGCAGGATCATCGGATTGGTCCTTTAAACAATTGGTTCATTCGTTAGCAAGGCGGTGTCAGAGATAGATGACCATTCTTCGTGCGCTGTTAGCGAAAGAAGCTATCCCAGCGAGTCAACCGTACGTTGGCAGAGTGCAATTCTTTCTTTCTCGATCTAGGAGTGGTGGTTAGACCAACAAGAAAGGAGTGCGCTGGATGAGCGGGGGCTGCGGGGAGCTTGACTCCATCATTTAGGGATAGCCTTCCGTTGTCATAAGATGATCTTTTCCTTCTACCCAGTAACTGGTGAATCGGCCTTGCTCTCAGGCTCCTTATGAATATAATAATAGCAGTTCTTTCTGTTGAATACATGAATACAGCAGGCTTCATACTCTTATAGATATGAATTAGATCCTCATAGCGAAGGCAAGGCGGTGCTAGGATAAGGGTGAGTAGAGCCAGTCGGAGGTGGCCATTTCATAGTTGGCAGGGGCGGACGGCTCCGTAGGACTTTTCTTTATCCACATAGTCAGGGCTAATGCCCATAGGAGCTTTAGCTTTTCACCTTCACCTTTGGAGTGCACTGTTCTAGCGCACTTTGACTCGTAGTTGGCTTAAGCGCTAGCACGCGACTACCTGAAAGTGGAAGGGGGTGAGACGAGCTATAAGCGTGGAGTAGGGGCGTGGTTAAGCGGATAGCCCTCAAAGCGGATGTAGTTAAAGCAAAGAAGCCAAAGAGGGAGCTAAAGCCTAAAGCAAAGAGGTGCAGCTAAGCATAGAGGAGGAGAGTACTTAGTGGCACGTGAGTCTTTCTCGCTATTCAGTTCATGTTCCGTGTGACGAGACTTGATCAATAAATGTCGTAAGAGAAGTAGAAGTAAAAGAATGTTATGCCCAAAAGTCCCTTATTCCTTTCGCTTTCTGTCCTAGGTTGTGAACCCGACATGGTCTGCCATTTAGTTCGTTCGTTGTAGCAGAGGCAGTCGCAATTCCTTGTATTCAAATGGCATTGATGAGTTGGAGTAAATGCGCCATAGCATAATAGTATCTGATGCCGTGAGTGGCCACCCCGTGTAATGGATGCCAAAAGGACCACGTGGGTTGGGTGAAGGCACAGTTCAATGTTCTGAATTTCCAACTGGAGATTCTTGAATGGATCTTTCTGGTCTCTTCCTATCAACACACCTAGATAGGTTTTGGTACTTCGTACCGGAGTGTGACATCAGCTCAAATTAGTCTCTCTTTCAGCGAAGTAGAAAACGACCCTTTACCTAGCCTATGGTTTCCGATAGGTGTAATGAATGGCCTCATTCCTAGCGCTTCCTCTAGGCTTCTCTTCCTGCTTTCTTGCTGTTCGGTTTTTTCCCCGTCTGCCTCATGTAGCGATTTTGAAATTCTTTGGAATCTTCTTGTCGATCCGCCGTTTGGTATAGTCTTTGTTCAGCTCTTGTGTCAGCGGCTGCCGGTTAGAGCAAAGACCTTTCTCCGGAAGTATCTTCTGTGGCTGATACACATGCGCGGCACACTGGCTATATTGAAAAAAGCTGCAACGATAGAGCTTTCGAAGGCACTGAGGAGTGGTTGGGCTGGGTTAAGCGTTGCTCCTCGGGCAAGGGCGTAGGAAGCACAGGTCAAAGAAGCAGCACTCGCCGCAGGAGATCGAACAGATCCGGTTGGTTGATTCAAGTCTAAGTAGCATCAAAAAAGCGATATACAGTGGTTTATCCCCATTGACCGAGTGAAGTAACTGCAGGCATGGCATCATAGGCAAAAAGAAAAAAGGCCTTGATTGACACGTACGTAGGTTCTGGTGGGCACATAGACATCTCACTCCGTGCCATGAACGAAGGAGCGCGTAAATCCATTAATTCTATATTTATTATATATATACATACTATAGCTATAGAACACCATCAAGCTTTCTTCCTCCCATTGATGGATCGAACAAGTATTTGCGTATATAATGTTATAAATCACTGTTGTTTGATCGAAGGTAAGTAGCGCCCTCTGCGTGATAGCGGGGTAGACTGCCGAGACGGGGATAGGGCTTCTACGGCCTAAAGTCTGCTTTTCAAAACCGACGTTGACTAACCCTCTAGGTAGATAGGTAGACGATAGCCCAACCTCTAGTAGATCGATAGCCCGTAGGGATTGGTGATTTATCCCAGTGATTCGTCAATCAAAGCTATTGGAAAGGCAAAGCTTACAAGCGCAAAACCCCTATCTATCGGAAAGCGAGAGGCAGCCCGACGAATCTACTTTTTGACTTTCCTTTCCTAGGTAGCCCGTCTTGTAAAGACTTGGAAAAAGTCCCATGCCTTGAATCTAATAATAACTCGAAATATCATAAGAGAATAAAAAGCATCTTACGCCCAAAAATGCCCTTTCCTTTCTTGGTTGGACCTTGGTCCAAGACAAGTCTTCCTTCATTAGGGGAGCAGAGCAGTCAAAGAATGAAAAAAAGAAACCGATATGAATGAACTCATGGAGGCTGTCTTCCCTTTTTTAGACTCTATACAGGCTCTTACATCCACTAGTGGTATGGATATTCCCATAGATGCAAATTGAATTCGATTGTTGTTTCGGATACAATCCCTCAGGATGACCTGTGGGATGCTCTCGAGTAGGAAAACTGGAAAGAGCTCTCCAACTCGCGGGAATACAAATTGGTGGAACGCCAGAGAGAACAATACGAATCAATGATCAAGTCGATTGCTGAAGTCTTGAAGGAGAAAAGGATGGATGCTGGGGCTGACTATTGAAGACCCCACGGATATGATATTGATAGAGCAACGGATGTCGTTTTCGACGATCTCTTCGATCGCTTTGACACGCATCCAAAGCGCAAAAACCATTTCACTAGAGTCCTTGGGAACATAGGAAATGAAAGAAGTCGGGTCTGGCGAGCATTCCTAGCCGCCTAGAGTGCAGCCTACCTGCTGAAGACCGTAACGTAAGTAACTCAGTGCTCCATACAGGGGAAATGAAAGCAGAATTCGTTCGGATCCTCCCACATGTTCAATCTTTTTTTAGCGGTTTCCCCAGAGATTTTTATCATTAATGCAACCTTCATTTTGCTCATTCATGGAGTTGTTTTTAGTACTTCTAAGAAATATGATTATCCGCCGTTAGTCAGTAATGTGGGTTGGCTTGGATTACTTAGTGTTGCGCGCCTAGGAGGGCAGCGCGCTTTGGGATGCGGAGGTTTAAGGAACTCGTCCAGCTCCCTAACCTAATGCGGCACCGGGTTTGGACCGCAGGGAACCATAGCATGGGGGAGCGTCTAATCCTTTTGCCGCCGCAAGGCTGGCTAATCGTACGCAGCAGGCTCGAAGACCTTTACAATAAGTTCTGGAAGGCACATGAGTCCGAACGCTATGTTGAATGTGCGACTGACACTACGTAGGTACCTGTGCAGGTGAGGCGTCGGTCGGTCCTAGAAATGGCGGCAGCGGCGCGAGGAGTTAACGACCGGACGTGCTGCAACCTAGGGATCACCAGGCAGCTCTTTCGCTCTATAGGGATCGGGGGGGCATAGCACAATTCTTCTTAGAGGAGGGTTGTTTGCCCGGGTGACTGATCCTGCCATAATGTACTCCTACCTATACACCGGCAACCGAAGTCGAGCATACATACGAGTTTCTTCATGCGTGAATATGAATAGCCGGGAGGAAAGAAAGGGCGGTAGATGATAATGAGAAAAGGCACCGCGTCTGGACGGGCGGGCGGAATGGATGAGCGAAAGGTGTCATGCCATGTAGTGGGGAATATCCCGAGTCTCATGTAAGACAACTAAATACACCTCAAGGTGCTGCCGAGGAACTGAGGGACCTTCTCGAACACAGGATAGGTAATTAAAAAATAGAGCTAGCCTATTCGTTATGGGGAATCAATGCTCCGGACCGAATAGAGCTTACCTACGGCACCTGGCTTTCTCCGGTGCATATTAGCTTAGCTGCGCTTACGGAGCT